AAAGTTCTTCCGTCAAGCCCTGATCAATGAACCTACAAAATCCTTCAAATTGTATCTGATTAAGCCCAGGTATTGTCGATATTCCCTCATTTCCATCCCGGAACATTTGAAACGAATTTCCCATTTATAGAAAAATCCCATTATTATCGCATTCTTCATCGAATCATATAGATTTGACCCAACGCCGATGGAATTTCTATTCTGTTTACTGAATCACATAAAATTTTACCCAATTCCATACCAGATATGTCCATATATGGACAGTATGAAATATGTATGGGGGGGTAGATAGAATTTTCTACTCAAGTAAAATTTCGGAATTGAATTTGTAAGAGAAAAGATGAAAGGAATTGATAAAAAATTATTGGAACCAGAATTCTGCTGCTTAGATTTATGGGCTTTAGTATATCAGAACAAAAGTGATTCAATTACTACTATTATAATGCTATTATATATTCCAATCGGTTGGATACCGGAAAAAGAAAAGGATTCCGAATTTTATCTGTTTGCCGAGATAAATATAGAATAATCAGAAACAGTACAACGTTGATTTTTTCTTACTTAACCCCTTTTGGGATTTCATTGTAAAAAAAGATTTGCCGAGAAAAGAAAGAGAAACTTTGACCGATTCTCTTATTATTACTTAGTACTAGAATTCGTAAAATACGCTTGGGAGGCGGGTTATATATATATTTAGTTGTATTTATAAACATATGTAGCTATCTTCTATATATCCCTATATATCCGCCTCCCCTTTTATTCTTTTAGTGCAGTTCTATTCGGGGCAGCGCGGGCGGTGATCTATCCAAATTTATACTTTTTTCAATCGATTCAATGAAAAATTGAAGTACGATATTTTCTGAGAATTCCCTACCGGCATCATATATTATATTTGAATATCCGATTATATATCTGGGTAAGTTCTGTTCTGGTTCCGGGGTTTCCTTTACATATATCAATATTTTTTTTATTATAATTATTTATTATCGAAATTGAGAAAAACGGAAATTAAGAAAGATTTTTTGATTGAAAAGAATCAATCAAAATTAGTTATTATTTTGACTTTCTTATGTCATTAGGGAAACAAAATTTTCGACCCAAATCTCAAAATCATTCACGAATTAACATTCAAGTCACAAGTCCATAGTTAATGGTTCAAATTCTTTATGAATTTTTTTGTGAAGGAAAGTTTAAATTTTCCCTTTCAATAGAAAGGATAGGGGAAGTTTTTAGGTATTGTGTATTTTGCGATACTATAGAATCAATCGAAGGGGTGGATCTAATCAAAAAGGGAGTAATATTGTCATCTATTTTTTTTGGCGACATGGCCGAGCGGTAAGGCGGAGGACTGCAAATCCTTTTTTCCCCGGTTCAAATCTGGGTGTCGCCTGGTCAACAAAAGACCTGAAATCCCTTGTTTTTTTTTATATAACTCACCGAAAGATTCCCCAGCGGAGGGGGCTGTTGATACGCACTTGAGTCGAAGCACATGAAGATTCTCGAAAGATCTGTAACTTTTTGTGTCTAGGATTCAAAAAAAATTTTCGTACTCTGAAGGGAGTCGAGAAGTCTTGATAGCCCTTCCACTACTAATGGAATGGAATATTTACTGACTGGGCCTTGAATTAGATTGGATAACCAAGGGGGAGTCTTACTAATATAGCATGAACTAACAGTTAGACTCCCCTGTGCATGGGGGTCGTTGCATATTTTGCTTGTACTTAATCTTTCCCAATTTTACTAGAAATCATAATGATAAGAAAATTTGTATTAAAAATTAATTATAAATGCATTTATTGAATTGGTTCATTACATAAAGAATTGGGGGTAAGAATCTCCTTTTGACTATACACCCTGGATTTCACTATTATTAGTAAACAAGAATGGAATAATTCCTTCAGATTCATAGAGATAGGGGACATAATTCACATGGATATAGTAAGTCTCGCTTGGGCTGCTTTAATGGTAGTCTTTACATTTTCCCTTTCACTCGTCGTATGGGGGAGAAGTGGACTCTAGAAGTACTATTAATGTAATTGCGGTAAGGAATCAAACTTTATAAATTGGTTTATAGATCATTCTACAAAGCGTTTTGTTTGAACTTTAACTATAAAAAAAAATAATAATGTCAATCAAACAGATATTTCAATGATTCCCATGTTTGTATTTCGGAAGGGGATACGTATGGTAAGAAATTTTAATTTTCCTAAATTCTCTATTTCGCCGAAGGGCTCTTATCTATCAGACTTTCTTATCAGACTTCTTATATAGGGACAATGGGGAACAACAGGCCACTTCTTATTATTTGTTATTTATTTGCCTATTTAAAGAGAAAAGGGCGTCCTGTTATTAATATTATATTAGGGGGATGCGTACTTTCTAGGGTAAAGAGCATCTACATAGTGGTTCTTCAACAAGATACTACGCATAATAAAATCTTGCCCCCGGCGAGTCACATATTGTGTACTCGCCGCTTTCTTTATTGTTGTAGAAATTTTATTTAGGCTTTATCGACATCGACTCATTTCATAGCGCGGTTCAAGTGTTACAAATTGGTAGGATTTACTACTCCTTTTCTAAATTGGAAGAAGTTCCCATACTCCTTTCTGTTAGCGATTCAATCAAATAGTTTTTGTGAATGCTAAAAAAAGATTACTGGCTTTTTTTTTATTAATTTTTTTTAATGGGAGTAGACTTTTTACTTCAAAATTTTTTCTTTTTTCGATAGATACTGGGATTTCTATTTGAAATAATAAGAAATCTCGGAATTCAAGCCGTAAAAGTAAGAGTTACCCCCCCCTTTTTCATTATTTCGGATTGATTGAGCGGAATCAATACAAATCAATAAAATAGATGTAGCAAAGAAATATAACTGGGGCCCTATGTATATTCTATAGATAGAATTCTATCGATATGAAGATTGCTCTACTCTATATTAAGCCTGTATCTTTATACAGTACAACTTTATATACTACAAAACCGCGAATCTCATAGATAATATGGTAGAAAGAAATATATAAATCTTTCTACCATATTATAAAATCTCGTAGAATACTGTTGATTCTAGCCTACGTATTTAATTGAAGATTTAAGAAACGAAATTGGAATCCTTTATTTATTTCTTACAAAATTCAGATTGATAAAGACATAAGAAGTCAAGTTTCATTCATATTAATCGTTTTGGCTGACCGTTTTTACATATATGATAAGTAAAAAAGCAGTAGGAACTAGAATGAAGAGTGCAGTAGCAATAAATGCGAGAATATTTACTTCCATAATCTCCGTGGTTTTTACTTCGCAATAACTCGGGATTTAATCCCATAGAGATAATCAAAATTTCGCCTGTCAATTCAATGGGATGAATTACATCTCGATGATATTGAATCGCATCAATATTATGAATAACAATATCTGGGCTATCAAATTACTTCGCCGTCGCGAATTAAATAGTATAACATAGGAAGATCCTTTATCCATACTCAATATAAAATGGAATTCGTAATCGAATCAAGAAATCTTTTTCTTTATTATTCTTTTACATTCTTTTATAACCTACCACCTTCCTTGTACAATCATCGGATGAAGTATCATCTGACCGCTTTTCACTTACATTGCATTGATAACAACCCCCCAAAAAAATAACAACACTCGAAGTAAAATGAAAGGGGGCGGGGGTTAAACTCGAAACTCCTATTTTTTTTATGATATAATTATGATATAATTTTCTTTTCTTGTAAGAAAAATAAAAGTGTGAAAAAGCCAAATTCCGGTCTATCTAAACAAAATCGGAACTAGAAAGGGAGAGGGTTGTAATCTGAAACGTCTTTTTCGGGGTAACTCAAATTTAATTTTGTAGTGTACAAGAAATGAATTATAGTTGTGTATGTGCTCCCGAGAAACATATGATACTCTATTCCATTAGATAGAGGCAATAAATTGAAAGACTAGACCCAGTACGCTATCCCTTGGAATCCTGAATATGATGTTCCCAATAATTGGACTAATCCAATTATATCTCTCTCCCACCAATAGGTACTAGTTGAAGTAATGAAAATTTATATATTTTTGTTTGATGAGAAATAACGAAAAAAGAAAAAAATCCCTATTGAGAAGGACCGAAATTCTATTCATTTCATTATGCTTCTTTTGCCAAAAAATTAAAATGAAGAGGCGAGTTGATGTGTTTATTGGATCCGTCGGGACTGACGGGGCTCGAACCCGCAGCTTCCGCCTTGACAGGGCGGTGCTCTGACCAATTGAACTACAATCCCAGGGAAATAAGGTATACCGCATCAAGATTTTTAGGATTTAATTCCAATTTTTTTCGTGTTGTAACAGAGACACGAGTGATATAGTGATATCTACATGACTATGCACTTTCTTTTTAGTTTTAGTTAGAGCGACACGAATTACATTATTAGTGATTCTTTCCTTATTTACAAATCTCGATTGATCATCAATTTTTCAAAAAAAAAAGATTTATTTTCTCGTTTCCTTAGACTTTATTTTTTAGACTTATAGATACTGATATGAATCTAGATCATTATATTATCTAGATCGGAATTTTTTGGAACAAATAAATCGAGCAAATAAAACAAGGTATGTATATAGAAAAAAATGGAATTCTTTTATTCCCACGTATCGCGCGCTTTGGAAAGACAAAAATTTGCATCTCACGGTCTATGAGCGAATTCTTGGGCCGAGCTGGATTTGAACCAGCGTAGACATATTGCCAACGAATTTACAGTCCGTCCCCATTAACCCCTCGGGCATCGACCCGGGAAAAAGAAATTCCTTTTTCCATTTAAGGCTTATTGATAATGCACGCTCAACTTCCTTTTGTAGTACCCTACCCCCAGGGGAAGTCGAATCCCCGCTGCCTCCTTGAAAGAGAGATGTCCTGAACCACTAGACGATGGGGGCATATATGTCCGACCGCCATGATACTATGAGCATAGTATCAACAGTTTTTCGAAATTGTCAATAGAGTCAATAGAATG